ATACATTCGAATAATTAAACGTTTCACAAGTACTGAACTAGATTTATTGTCATAACCAATAATTTCCACGGGTTCGTAAAAAATCGAATCGTTTAAACCATGATCATGAGCAAACGCATAAATATACTCCTGAAAAAGAAACGGATATAGGAAGTGTTGTTGCCGAGATCTATCTTTTTCTAAATATCCTTGTAATTCTTCCATTTACATTTCTACTTGAGCCAGAGGCAGGAGGTTTTTCTTGGTTTATCATAATGATATATACATAGTGCAATATGGTCAGAACAGGGTATTATGTATTGTATTATGTATATAGTATAGTAAGAAAAAAATATATACCCCGGAAAAGAAAGAGGGAGTCCAATCAACAGATCTTTTTACCTTCCTTTTCTATCCAATTGGTTTATGTTCGTTATAATTACAACAGGAGAAAAAATCCTTTATTTTTGCAACCCAATCGCTCTTTTGACTTTGGAATAAATTCTATTTATCAATATACTGTTTCTTCTACACATCCGTCTACAATCCATAATAAAGAATAATTAGGATTCTGAAAAAAAAAAAAGAAAAAATCAATGGTTCACTCACAGGAGAACCCACTCTTTCCCGCATTAGGCACTAATTCATTTTTAACGTCTAATTAGATCGGGTAATCATTCCAATTAAGAACATAAGCTCGTTGCTTTTTATTTTACCAGAATTGGAGCCATAGAGCTCTATCCATTTATTCACTAGACCCAACTGTAAATGTGAATTTCTTTTGTCCCCTTCCAAAAATCAAAACAATCTTTTGGAACTGTAATGATCCGGTAAGGATAAACTCAAAGTTCTACTTTAACTTTGACTTTCATTTCAAATTAAATAAATTAATAAAATCGAAAATCTAATAAAATAAATTTATTATTTTATTAGATTTTCGATTTTATTACGACATGCTGTTTTTTCCATTCATTACCCTTGAGGATCAGTCGTGGTCTTATAGACTATACCAATAGTCTGGACGAATTTGTTGCTTCATCCAAATGTGTAAAAGATCATAGTCGCACTTAAAAGCCGAGTACTCTACCGTTGAGTTAGCAACCCGGATAAATAGGATATGTAGATACGATCAAAATATAAAAATCAATTGAATTGCACTGCACGACCCTATCAAAACATTGAACTAGCAACACATCGAAAAGAAAGATTTTCTGATCAATTAGAAACACAAAATACCAAAGTTAGCAGATCGGATTAAAAATATTCCTAATCGAAATGTAAAAATTATGGCAGACCACCCATTTTTTATCAAATTCTTTTTTGATTTTCCCTAAGAAAATACATCTTGTATGAGAGTAAATGCAGCAAGGCAAACCCATCATTTGAGTGAAGGAAACAAAAAAAATCAATATGGGGGGGGGATAAACAGCCCTATTTATCTACGATCGAATTATATTTGTTCGATACACCATTGTCAATATAAAAGCAATGTTGAGAAAGTAAATAAAGTAAATAAAATAAAGACTTGTGTTGGATTGGCACAACATAAATAAGAAATTGGAATGGAAAAAATTAAGGAAAAGGTAAATAAAAAATCCCCGGTTTATTCAATCAATAAAAGTACGATAAGCAAGCTTAACCCCTTGTTTGTTGTTAAATTCAATTCCCCCACCAAAATATGAATAAAGCAAGAAAAAGGAAAATGATGTGTAAATAGAAATAATTACACAAGGATAGATACTAGTTACCCTTCCCTACTTTATTTTATTTATTTAATAATTTTTTTTTTTCCTTTAATTAACTCAAAGTTCTTTCTTTAAAGAATTCTGCCTTCTTTAAAATATCATAAACAGTTCCTGTAGGTTGAGCACCTTTTTCAAGGAAATATAGAATAGCAGGAACATTTAAATAAGTTTGATTCTTTATCGGATTGTAAAAACCTACTTTTCGAAGATCTCTTCCTTCTCTTCGGAATCGAACATCAATTGCAACGATTCGATAGATGGCTCATTGGGATAGATGTAAATAAACAATGCCCCCCCTAGAAACGTATAGGAGGTTTTTTCCTCATACGGCTCGAGAAAAATGATTCCAATTTCTGTATATAATAGCAAGTGGATCCATAAAATCATGAATTTTACTATAATTTGAATTGAGTACTTTTTTCTTCTTCCTTACAGAAAAAGGAAGAAATCTCATTCATACTCATAACTCAAGTTGGGTAATTCTGACAAGAGAATCCTTAGACATTTATTGAGCCGTCTCTAAACTCTTTTGTTTGTCTCATTTCGAATCTATTTTTATTCCTCAGTCTGATCCAATTGTTGAGACAATTGAAAATAGTGTTTCCTTGTTTCGGAATCCTTTATCCTTGCTTTGTGAAATCATTGGGTTTAGACATTACCTCGGGGATCCTTATTCCTTTCAAAATGGCAGCAACATACCTTTTTTTGTTATTTCTTTCTATATAAATAGAATATGAATGATTGATTCCCTTGTGATACACTTTTCATCGAAATAGTTTTACCAATTTCGGAAAATTTGACTTTTCAAACTTGTTCTGAATTTGAACCTTTCGATTTAGAATTTATATATAGTGAGGATATACTTACAGAGTTGGTCTAACTTATTGATTTTCACTAACCCTAGATTCTTTCCCTTGAAAAATGAATCAATCCTTTCTTCTCGAGCTTCATCATGTACTATTTACTTATAACCCAACACAAATTAGGTTCCGGGCAGAACAGAACAAACTATGTCGAGCCAAGAGCATCTTCATTACTATAGAAGATGGCGGATGTAAAAATCCACAGCCGACCATGTCCTTCAAGTCGCACGTTGCTTTCTACCACATCGTTTCAAACGAAGTTTTACCATAACATTCCTCTAATTGAAATTTCAAAGCGGTATGGAATTGATTCAATATAAAATCATGAATAGTCATTGGTTCAACCGGTATATAATATTTCTATCTATGGATAAATAAGTATTTATCCGGATAAGGGTCAGCAAGGATCGAATTTATTTAATTTAACCCCATATTCTATCATATGAATTGAATTAAAATAAGGATATTCAATTTTACCCACATTTGACACTTGATTCCGTTTGTGAGAAACCAAACGAATTCTCAGATATGATTCTTAGAACCATTCTGAAAATTAATAAGAAAAGATTTTTCCCTTTAACAAATTATTGTTTCATGTGGAATGCAGTGTGATCCCATCTTTCGTTTCATGAAAAACGATCTGGGACGGAAGGATTCGAACCTCCGAATAACGGGACCAAAACCCGCTGCCTTACCGCTTGGCCACGCCCCATTTTTATTTCTATTCGATATTAATCAACACTAATATTGGTATTGGTTATTCGTCAATCCCAACCCAAATACACAAAAACATATGGGATATTTTGTTGCTAGGATTCAAGACATGTAGATATAGAATCAAAAAAATTCATTGATCATTACATAGAATTCAATTAAGATATTGTATGAAAGTTGAATTCCTTATATTCTCATTTTAGAATGATAATGGGGGGAGGGATTTTTTATTTGGGAAAGTCCGAACCGAAGAAAAAGAAGGATTTCTTGATCTGCCTTTTTCATTTTTCCCTTATAAAAATAACTCAAAATTATCTAATCCACAAGAACGAAATGCTTGTTATGCTTAATATCTTTAGTTTAATCGGTATCTGTCTTAATTCTGTCCTTTATTCGAGTAGTTTTTTCTTCGCCAAATTGCCCGAAGCTTATGCCATTTTCAATCCAATCGTAGATGTTATGCCTGTCATACCTGTACTCTTTTTTCTCTTAGCCTTTGTTTGGCAAGCCACTGTAAGTTTTCGATGAAATCTTTAATACTCTGCTAAATTGATGATGTATTCGATAAAAAAATTCTAAAAATTGATAAGATCAGATAAGTCTTACATTACGAACCCTCGATTCAAAAATCAAAATTCTTGTATATTGAATGAATAACCGCAGCGATGAATTTGGATCAGCCTTTTCCCCGTTCTGACCTTCCGGTGAGTATGGACTATTAGGTACTCCACAATACCTAATTATTGATATGACAAGAAATTTCGGGTAACGAATGAATCAAAATCTTATTACAAAGAAATTCGTCTTATTTTTCATTTTTTGGGGTGTCAAAACAAAAAAAAATGGTATATGTGGTAAAAAATAGGCAATCTATTCCCCTTTTTCAAAAAAAAAAAATGATCTTGGAGATTGTGTAATGCTTACTCTCAAACTCTTTGTTTACACAGTAGTGATATTCTTTGTTTCCCTTTTTATCTTTGGATTCTTATCTAATGATCCAGGACGAAATCCTGGACGTGAGGAATAAAAAATTTCTAGTTTTTTTTGCTTTTTTCTAAATTAATTCTTAATAATCTTATTTGTTTCATACATTTAACTATGATAAAATCAAGGGATGAGAATCTTTTCGAATTCGAAAATACCAAGTGATCAGAGAAAGCGGAAAGAGAGGGATTCGAACCCTCGGTACAAATAATTCGTACAACGGATTAGCAATCCGCCGCTTTAGTCCACTCAGCCATCTCTCCTAATTCCAAATTGAAAATTTGTTATGTGATGTAACACGTGAAATAAAGATTGATAAAAATCCACCTTCTTCTCTTTATTTTCTTTTTTCATTTGATTTTTATTTATTTAATCCTATTTAACTTTATTATTATTATTTATTTTATTATATTATTAAAATAGAAATTCGAAATATTCTAAAATATTCTAATAAATAATAGAAATTTTTAAAATAGCTATTAAAATTTAAACTTAAACAAAGTATTTAATATTTAGATAAAATAATTTAAATAAAATAAAAGTAAAGGTATATATTTATACTAAGAGATATATATTTATTATAGTATAAATATATTATATATAATAAAATATGTAAAAATATGTATAAGAAATATAAGAAAAATAAGAAAAAAATAGAAAAAAGCAATTGATCAGGAATTCAATATAGATAATGACTCAAAACGGATCTCCTCAA